ATCTTCAACCAATTTTGCGCTTCAATATAATTACCAGGGGTAAGGGCTATAGCTTGTTTCCAATACTCAGCGGCTTGATCAAACCAAGCCTCCGCAATTTCCGAATCTCCCTGTCGAATGGCCTGTTCTCCGCGGTCGGAATAGGTGAGTAAATTACCTTCCCTTAGAACCGTACTTGAGAGTTTCCTGCCTCATACGGCTCAGCAGTTAATTCTTTTCGTGCCCCATTTTTTTTTTATTAGATCTATTCTATTTTTTTTTTTCTCGAGTTAACAAAAAAAAAGAGGATAATTACATGAGTTTCAAACTTGAATTTGGATTAATAAAAAAAGGAATCCGCTTTATAGTTTTATCTTTTCTCCTACCTTCAGAAGAATAAAGCATCGGCATTTACACTCTCATTATAATTTTCTGAAAGGTAACTATCTCGGTTTCCTATATCATATACTTTCATATATGATATATAAATTTCTATAGAATCCGTGAAAAAGACTTTTCTTCATAAAAAAGAAAAGACTTACTATCTTTGGGATCTGATACTACACCGCTGCTCAAAACTTTAGGGGATCAACTCTATTACATAAGTGGATTCCTAACTTTTCTATCATGATATAAGTAAGCAGTTCTTCTTGTATTGGCCCAAAACCTCGCTAATTGATCTTTACGGTGCTTTCTCTATCAATTAGATCTTTTATCCATAGAAAAAAAGTATCTAGGCATATCTATTTCTTCATATTTCAACTTCTATGAAGTTTCTTTCTTTTTCTTTGCTACAGCTGATAAAAATCGTTGTTTTGGACGATATATATGTAGAAATCCTTTTTTTTTTTTCTAGTATTTATTAGCGGATTTGCTCTTTCTTTTCTTTTTTCTTTCTATAGTGGAGATAGTCGCACGTAATGACAGATCACGGCCATATTATTAAAAGCTTGTGGTAAGAACGGGTTTCGTTCTAGTGCCCGAAAATAATATTCCAAAGCTTTCGTATGTTCTCCGTTACTTGTGTGGATAAGGCCTATGTTATAAAGTATATAACTTCGATCATAGGGATCAATTTCCAGTCGCATAGCTTCATAATAATTCTGTAAAGCTTCCGCATAATTTCCTTCGGATTGAGCCGACATCCGTTACGGTCGTCATTCGGTTCAAAGAATCTCCGTTCCAGAACCGTACGTGAGATTCTCATCTCATACGGCTCCTCCTCTCCTTTATGTGCATAATGATAAAAATACATAGAATAAAAAAAGATTGCAGTATTCTCATTATGAACTGAGCAGGGCTAGTGTTTTTACAATAAATCTCTAGCCAACCTTTCTGTAAAAGATCTTTTCTTAACATCAAGTATGTTGGTACTGGATAAAAAAAATGGTAACTCCAACAATTGCTTTGTCCTCAACGCCGCTTAATTTCCTGGAATTAGCCACTTCAACAGTCTTCGATGGTTATACGGGTATCCAAAATACGAACGAGATGGATGTTTGTTGTCCCAACCATTCTTCTTAGTCCCGATCCCTATAAGGAAGGGGGGATATCTTTTTTAACAAAGTTTTCGTGTTGTTGATTCCTAAACGTAGTGCTTCTTCCCCCATGCCGCCCATTGGTACTAGTGGAGTAGAGTTGACCTAACCCATAAGTATAGGTATAACCTTTCGCTTAATACTATAAATCCAAAATTGAAGCATATGAGGCTGCATTAATCGGGGATACACGACAGAAGGAATTAATTCTTTTATTTCCACAAACTTCACCTTCAGCAAGCGTAGGTTTTTTTCCATTTTTTCTTTCTATCCGAAGAGTGTGTCTTTCTCCTAACACTGAGAGCAAAAAAAAAGAAAAAAGAATCAAATCGCACCATCTCTGTAATAGGCGAATGCCTCCTTTTCTCCTGAAGTTGTCGGAATTATTCGTAATAAGATATTGGCTACAATTGAAAAGGTCTTATCAATAAAATTTCCATTTATCCGAGATCTAGTCATAGGTAGCAATCCATTCTAGAATTTAATTATCTCTCGTGAGAAAAGAATCCCACAAACAAAGGAATTGTACAATAGAGTACGAAATAACGTAAAAAGGACTCATTCAAAAAAATTGTTTATGAAGGTTTTTTTTTTTTAGTTTTTATATTTTTCTAGTTAAATTTGATTGTATGTGGCTATCCAAAAAATCGAATATGAATGACTCACTATTCACTCGGTTTCTGGGACATAATCATTATGTAGGAGAGATGGCCGAGTGGTTCAAGGCGTAGCATTGGAACTGCTATGTAGGCTTTTTGTTTACCGAGGGTTCGAATCCCTCTCTTTCCGCACCTTTACCTAATTCATCAATATTATTGACCGCAATGTTTCAAATAACAAAAGGTACCCTTATTCCAACTTTCTTTGATGTGGATTCTCTATTCCTAATTTCTGGAATACTGCAAATACTGGAAAGAGGGGGCAAGGAATGAAAATCTTCCTACCTGATCCATGTCTATGATAGATTAATGGTAGGGAAAATT